AAGATTTTTTTGAAAATGAATCCTAATGATTCATCAGGTGGGATGGCGGAACGAACCAGAGAATAATTTCATTTAGTCTGAGCGATCGTGGGCTAACCCTACAACTGAACTAGCTATTAAAAGATAAAAGAGTAAATATTCGCCCGCGACTTTTTTTCAATTGTTTTGATTCGCGAGGAGCTGGATGAGAAGAAACTTTCATGTCCAGTTCTGTAGTAGAGATGGCATTGCGAAACAACCATCAACTATAACCCCAAAAGAACCAGATTCCGTAAACAACATAGAGGAAGAATGAGGGGAATATCGTATCGAGGTAATTCTATTTGTTTCGGTCGATATGCTCTTCAGGCACTTGAACCCGCTTGGATCACATCTAGACAAATAGAAGCAGGGCGACGAGCAATGACACGAAATGCCCGCCGTGGTGGAAAAATATGGGTACGTATATTTCCAGACAAACCCGTTACAGTAAGACCTGCGGAAACACGTATGGGGTCGGGTAAAGGATCTCCCGAATATTGGGTAGCTGTTGTTAAACCAGGTAGAATACTTTATGAAATGGGTGGAGTAGCAGAAAATATAGCTCGAAAGGCTATTGAAATAGCGGCATCCAAAATGCCTATACGAACTCAATTCATTATTTCGTGATAGAAACGTATAACCAAAAGAAAGAGTTCTTGGAATAAAAAAGCAATTGCAGGTTTCTTTTTTTTTTTAGCCCCTTTTGTTTTGCATTGAAAGAACAGATAAAAAAAATGATATGATTCAACCCCAGACCTATTTGAATGTAGCAGATAACAGCGGGGCCCGAGAATTGATGTGTATTCGAATACTAGGAGCTAGTAATCGCCGATATGCTCATATTGGTGATGTTATTGTTGCTGTGATCAAAGAAGCAGTACCAAATATGCCCCTAAAAAGATCGGAAGTGATCAGAGCTGTAATTGTACGTACTTGTAAAGAACTCAAACGCGATACTGGTATGATAATACGATATGATGACAATGCTGCAGTTGTCATTGATGAAGAAGGAAATCCAAAAGGAACTCGAGTTTTTGGTGCGATCGCCCGAGAATTAAGAAAGTTAAATTTTACTAAAATAGTGTCATTAGCCCCTGAAGTATTATAAGATAAGAACATCATCATCATATAGAGTTATAAGGTATAGTAGAGTATTTTGAATGATTAATAGATTGTGTCTCACGTATATACCTTTAATAATGTTACTTCATAACAAAAAATATCATGTTTATTATATCAAAATTTTGAGGAACCACAAATTTTAGTTCATTATGGGTAGGGACACGATTGCTGACATAATAACCTCTATACGAAATGCTGACATGCATAGAAAAGTAACGGTTCGAATATCATCTACTAGCATCACTGAAAGCATTGTAAAAATACTTTTAAGAGAAGGTTTTATAGAAAACGTGAGAAAACATCGGGAAAAAAACAAAGATTTTTTGGTTTTAACCCTACAACATAGAAGAAATAGGAAGGGGCCATCTCAAACTATTTTAAATTTAAAACGGATAAGTCGACCTGGTCTACGAATCTATTCTAACTATCAAAGAATTCCTAGAATTTTAGGTGGTATAGGGATTGTAATTATTTCTACTTCTCGAGGTATAATGACAGACCGAGAAGCTCGATTAGAAGGAATCGGGGGAGAAATCTTGTGTTATATATGGTAATCCTTCGACTATCAAAATTAGATATTAAATTTATTATTTGTGAAAAAAAAAAAGATAAAGAGTTATCTAATATCACTCCTCCTCCATTAGTTGATATTTCAAGGGGGTTTTACCTGGAATGAAGGAACAAAAATGGGTTCATGAAGGTTTAATTACTGAATCACTTCCCAACGGTATGTTCCGGGTTCGTTTAGATAATGAAGATCTGATTCTAGGTTATGTTTCAGGAAGGATCCGACGTAGTTTTATACGGCTACTACCAGGAGATAGAGTCAAAATTGAGGTAAGTCGTTATGATTCAACTCGAGGGCGTATAATTTATAGACTCCGCAACAAAGATTCGAACTCGAACGATTAGGTGATTTAAGATTACTTTTGGGGAGATACAAGTCGAGATTTTAAATGAAATTTCAAGAAACTTATTTTCTTCCACGAAGTAGATTAGGAATTAAGTTTAAGTTAAGGAATGCAAAATATGAAAATCAGGGCCTCTGTTCGTAAAATTTGTGAAAAATGTCGACTGATCCGTAGGCGGGGACGAATTATCGTAATCTGTTCCAACCCAAGACATAAACAAAGACAAGGATAATTTTTCTAAAAGGAACTCTCTAAAGGACCCCAAATGTACAAATAAAAATAAAAGATCTGTTTTAACATGAAATGGATATATCCATATATCTCTGACTCATATTTATGAGATGCTAAAATATGGCAAAACCTATACCAAGAATTGGTTCACGTAGGAATGGACGTATTGGTTCACGTAAAAGTACACGTAGACTACCAAAGGGAGTTATTCATGT